CGGTACTCATTAGCGAACGTCTGGTATATGAAGATATTTATACTTCTTTTCACATCCGGAAATATGAAATTCAGACTCATGTGACAAGCCAAGGTCCTGAAAGAATCACTAAAGAAATACCGCATTTAGAAGCTCATTTACTCCGCAATTTAGACAAAAATGGAATTGTGATGCTGGGATCTTGGGTAGAAGCAGGTGAGGTTTTAGTAGGGAAATTAACACCTCAGACATCGAAAGAATCATCGTATGCTCCGGAAGAGAGATTATTACGGGCTATACTTGGCATTCAGATTTCCACTGCAAAGGAAACTTGTCTAAAACTACCTATGGGGGGAAGGGGTCGAGTTATTGATGTGAGATGGATCCAGAAAAGGGGGGGTTCCAGTTATAATCCAGAAACGATTCGTGTATATATTTCACAAAAACGTGAAATCAAAGTAGGTGATAAAGTAGCTGGAAGACATGGGAATAAGGGTATTATTTCCAAAATTTTGCCTAGACAAGATATGCCTTATTTGCAAGATGGAACGCCAGTTGATATGGTCTTCAACCCACTAGGAGTACCCTCGCGAATGAATGTGGGACAGATATTTGAATGCTCGCTCGGGTTAGCGGGAGACCTGTTGGACAGACATTATAGAATAGGACCCTTTGATGAGAGATATGAGCAAGAGGCTTCAAGAAAACTAGTGTTTTCTGAATTATATTCAGCCAGTAAGCAAACAGCAAATCCATGGGTATTTGAACCCGAATGTCCGGGAAAAAGCATAATTTTTGATGGAAGAACAGGAGATTCTTTTGAACAACCTGTTCTAATAGGAAAGTCCTATATCCTGAAATTAATTCATCAAGTTGATGATAAAATCCACGGACGTTCCAGTGGACGTTATGCACTGGTTACACAACAACCCCTTAGAGGAAGGGCCAAACAAGGGGGGCAACGAGTAGGAGAAATGGAAGTTTGGGCTCTAGAGGGATTTGGTGTTGCTCATATTTCACAAGAGATGCTTACGTATAAATCTGATCATATTAGAGCTCGCCAGGAAGTACTTGGTACTACGATCGTTGGAGGAACAATACCTAATCCCGAGGATGCTCCAGAATCTTTTCGATTGCTCGTTCGAGAACTACGATCTTTGGCTCTGGAACTGAATCATTTCCTTATATCTGAGAAGAACTTCGAGATTAATAGGAAGGAAGTTTGATCGGGCGGAATTCATAATTTTTCTTCTATGATTGATCGATATAAACACCAACAACTTCGAATTGGATCAGTTTCCCCCCAACAAATAAGTGCCTGGGCCAAAAAAATCCTACCTAATGGAGAAATCGTTGGAGAAGTGACAAAACCCTATACTTTTCATTACAAAACCAATAAACCAGAAAAAGATGGATTATTTTGTGAAAGAATCTTTGGGCCCATCAAAAGTGGAATTTGTGCTTGTGGAAATTCGCGAGTGATCGGAGATAAAAAAGAAGACTCGAAATTTTGTGAACAATGTGGGGTCGAATTTGTTGATTCTCGGATACGAAGATATCAAATGGGATATATCAAATTGGCATGTCCAGTGACTCATGTGTGGTATTTGAAACGTCTTCCTAGTTATATCGCGAGTTTGTTAGATAAACCCCTCAAGGAATTAGAAGGCCTAGTATACTGCGGTGTGTGATTTGATCGAAATTCTGATTTTACAGACTCGGAACGAGAAACTGTCATCCCATTCAATCCGATTGGGATGCCCCTGGATCTGACATGTCTCTTGGGAGGAGGAACATGAAGCTCAGAATTATGGGTCTATTCAATGACTTCCAAATGAGAGGGGAATTGGTCCATGGTCGACCCTATAACAGATAAATAGGAATTACTGGTTGTACCTCGTGAAAAGACTTCTTTCGTATTCATGGAATTAGACATTCCATTTCTTTTAGAAAGAGATTCTGTTCGAGTAGGCACGGTTACAGAAGTCTATACATCGCATATAGGCTTCAAGGGAATTCATGGCATAACCGTCGAGGTGAAGTGGGGACCTAAAGGGTCGAACGAAAAGATACATAGACAAGTAAATCCCTTATGAGTTTCAATGGATTCCTTTCAGGTAAGGGGATTCGTCATTCGAGGGGAAGTAGACTACTCAACAATTTCACATTTCGTTTATGTAGTAATTGACTAAGTGATTCATAAAGTCAAATTCGAAGCAAGAATGAATCAATGAAATATTCGTTGGTCCTCGCTGGGAACTTGAGTACGGAGTAGATCTTTATGGGGGTTGAGTTTTCTAGAATAGAACAAAATTGGAAAGCGAGAACCTCTTTTATTTGATGTAACTACTTGAGCCGGATGAGAGGAAACCTTCACGTCCGATTTTTAAGGGGGGTCCCGCCGAAACCTATCCCAATCTTTCTTTTGCTAGGCCTATAACTAAAAAACCTACTTTCTTACGATTACGAGGTTTATTCAAATATGAAACCCAATCCCGGAAATACAGCATCCCGCTTTTTT